CTTCCATTTGTCCATATTTCGAGAAAAAGTAGTTCTTGTTTTTCATTTCCACTCACATAAGAATGGATACTATGATTTGCATTTCGAACAGGCATGAATATAGCATCTATTGGAAAACTTACATTTTGAAAATTTTTTGGTGTTTTTATCCGATATCCGCGATTTCTCTCGATTTGTAATTCAATACACAAATTAATTGGTTCTGTTAAGTTAGCTATATGCTGTGTCTTATCAACGATTTCCACAGAAGGTGGTAAGATGATATCGTGAGCAGTTACATATCCAGGACCCTTGATACAAATAGACGCATCACAGGTTCCATACAGATTACTTCTCAATACTATTTCTTTCAAATTCATTAAAATTTCATGTACGGATTCTTGAATGCCCGCTATGGTAGAATATTCATGTGGTATTTTCTCGGATTTTGCGCATGTAATACATGTACCTTCTATTTCTCCAAGCAAAGCTCTTCGCATTGCAATGCCTATTGTATCTGCTTGTCCTCTCATAAGTGGAGCCAGAATAAAGCGTCCATAATAAAGACGCTTACTGTCGGCTCTTGATTCAACACATTTCCACTGTAGTGGCCGAGTAGAAACTATTACGTTCTCTTGAACCATAGTAATATTATTTGATCAAATCATTGAATTATTTATTTCTCTTGAAATATCTTCAATGTTTATTTTTATACACGTCTTTTTTTAGGGGGTCTGCAGCCGTTATGTGGCATAGGAGTTACATCTCGTATGAAACTTAATAGTATACCACTTCTACGAATAGCCCTTAATGCCGCATCTCTTCCGAGACCCGGGCCTTTTATCATGACTTCTGCTCGTTGCATACCTTGATCCACTACTGTCCGAATAGCATTTCCTGCTGCGGTTTGAGCGGCAAAGGGTGTCCCTCTTTTTGTACCCTTGAATCCACAAGTACCGGCGGAGGACCAAGAAATTACCCGACCACATACATCTGTAACAGTTACAATAGTATTGTTGAAGCTTGCTTGAACATGAATAACTCCCTTTGGTATTCTACGCGCATTTTTACGTGTTCCCATATGTCTATTTTTACGGGAACGAATTTTTGGTATAGGTTTTGCCATATTTTATCATCTCATAAATTTAAGTCAGAGATATGGTATGGATATATCCATTTCATGTCAAAACGGATCCTTTTTTTTGCTTTGGACGTTGGATACTTTAGATTTATAGAGTACCCCCCCCCCTTTTTTTTTCTAAAAGTTATCCTTGTCTTTGTTTATGTCTGGGGTTGGAACAAATTACTATAATTCGTCCTCGCCTACGAATCAGTCGACATTTTTCACAAATTTTGCGAACGGAGGCGCGTATTTTCATATTTGTCGTTCCTTAACTTAATTCTGAATCTCTTTATTGGAAGAAAATAAATTTCTTGAAATTTTTAATTTCGAATTGTATCTCCACGAAATAAATGTTGAAATTTATAAAAACCTCCTAATCACTATCACTAATCATTCTAATCGTTGTTTCAGAGTCAATAAATTCTGGTTGAGTCATAATGACTTTCCTCAATTTTGACGCTATTTACTGAATAGCTCTGTATAATTTATGTAAAAATGAATTATGTCGAATGCGTTTTGAAACATAATCGAGAATCCAATTATCATTATCTAACCAAATCAAGAGCATACTGTTGGAAAGTGATATTGTATCTCCACGATCAGAAATTAAACTGTAATGAACCCGTTTTTGGTCTTTCGTTTGGGGTATCAACTAATGTGGGAGGCGTAATCCCACTCCTTATCTTGTGTCACAAATATGAGAGCTCCATATCTAATTGGGATATCATAAAGATTACCATATATAGCACAAAATTTCTCCACCGATTCTTTCTAGTCGAGCCTCTCTGTCTGTCATTATACCCCGAGAAGTAGAAAGAATTACAACCCCCATGCCGCCTAAAATTCTCGGGATTCTTTGATAGTTAGAATAGATTCGTAGACCGGGTCGACTGATCCGTTTTAAATTTAAAACAATTCTATTTGGTCGCGTCCGATTTCTTCTATGTCGTAGGGTTAAAACTAAAAAACTTTTGTTACTTTCCTGATGTTTCCTCATGTTTTCAATAAAACCTTCTCGTAAAAGGATTTTTACAATGTTTTCACCGATGTTAGTATATGGTATTTGAACTGTTCTTTTTTTATTCATGTCAGCATTTCGTATATAGGTTAGTAGGTTACCAATAGTGTCTTTACTCATAATAAACTATTATTTTAGTTGTTCCCGAATTTTTCTATAATCAACATGCTCTTTTTGAATTATTTCTGAATTTTTAAACATTTCTGAATTATTAAAGGCATATACCTGAGACACAAACAATCTACTTAATTAACTTAAATATACTAATTAATCAATTTCATTCAAATACTATAAACAGTAAAACTGTATTGTGTCTTAATCTTATAATACTTCAGGGGCTAATGAAACTATTTTAGTGAAATTTAACTGTCTTAATTCCCGGGCAATTGCCCCAAAAATTCGAGTTCCTTTTGGATTTCCTTCTTGATCAATAACAACCGCAGCATTGTCATCATATCGTATTATCATACCATTTTTACGTTTGAGTTCTTTACAAGTACGTACAATTACGGCTCTGATCACTTCTGATCTTTCGAGTGGTGTATTTGGTATTGCTTCCTTGATTACAGCAACAACAACGTCACCAATTTGAGCATATCGTCGATTACTAGCTCCTATAATTCGAATACACATCAATTTTCGGGCTCCGCTGTTATCCGCTACATTCAAATGGGTATGAGGTTGAATCATTTTTATCTCTTGTTTCAATGCAAAGGTGACGTAAAAAAAAAGAAATATTGTTTATTCAAAAGAAAAAAAGAAACCTACAATTGTTTTTTTTATCCTATTTCTTTTGGTTCTACACTCCTATCCTGAAATAATGAATTGAGTTCGTATAGGCATTTTTGATGCCGCTATTGAAATAGCTTTTCTGGCTATATTTTCTGGTACTCCGCTCATTTCATAAAGTATTCTACCTGGTTTAATGACAGCTACCCAATATTCGGGAGATCCCTTTCCTGAACCCATACGTGTTTCTGTAGGTCTTATTGTAACTGGTTTGTCTGGAAATATACGTACCCATATTTTTCCGCCGCGGCGTGCGTTTCGGGTCATTCCTCGCCGTCCTGCTTCTATTTGTCTAGATGTGATCCAAGCAGGTTCAAGCGCTTGAAGGGCATATCGGCCAAAGCAAATATGATTACCTCGAAAAGATATTCCTTTCATTCTTCCTCTATGGTGTTTACGAAATCGGACTCTTTTGGGGTTATAGTTGATGGTTATTTATTACTTCCATCTCTACTACAGAACTGGACATGATAGTTTCATCTCATCCAGCTCCTCGCGAATGAAACAATTATAAACTAATATACATCTATTTATATTTAATGAATAATATATGGAAACAATATATTAAATCATACGAGCCGTTGATAATATATTATTAATTCGTATCTCCCCTTTTTTGAGATATAAATAAAAGTGCATTCAATCTAGAATTCTATCAAATTCGGTTTAGTATAAGGTTTTAACGAATCTTTCTTTTACTTGGCCTTTTATTAGGTCGACTACAATTTAGAAATCCTAAAAATTTTCGCGGGCGAATATTTACTCTATTTAATATTCAGTTTATAGGATTAGTTCATGACATGACTTTTATTGTAGGATTTATTCATGACATGCCTTTTAAATGAATTGGTTCTTAGTTTGTTCCGCCATCCTACCCAATGAATCATTAGGATTCGTTTGCAATAGAATCTTATGGAATCACAGGTTCTGTCGTTCCCATCGCCTCGCGATTAATGGTTAGGTCTAAATTCTACAATGGAGCCCTTAATTAAATTTGTTCTTGAGTCAACCTCCTCAGTCTTTATTGACTCAGGGCTCTTGATTCTTTTATTCTTTGTAAAAATCAATAAAAAATATTTATTTTACATAGAAATTTTTTTTTTTAATTAGAACTCAATCAGTATTAATGCTTTATTACATTTCCCTTTATGAAATGAATTATTGACCTTACATATTGGAATTCTATATCATTAATTTTTTCTCTCTTTCTCTCATCCTTCCATTTATCTACATACTTTAGTTTCACAACTGATAATCAAATAGATTTTTCTTTTTTTTTTTTTAACATTTCAGTTGCTACAATGATATGACCAATATATCATATCGCGACCGATTCCTTATATTCAGATAATGCGAAAGGATGAGTTGGTTATTAGTTCATACTATGACTATGGGCTGGTCTTTTTTTTACTATAATCCTAAAAAAACCAACGAGTCGCACACTAAGCATAGCAATTATCTCGACTCAAATGATTAATGTAATTTTTATTCAACCTTTATAGAATTCTTGTTTTTTTGTTTTGATTTAACATAACATGCAAAAAAAAGAATGAACTCAATTTTTTTCTTATATATACCTGATTGATCTAAAGATAAATCAAATAACTAATGCCTTTTTACTCGTCTACAAATATCCAAATTTTGATACCTAATGCCCCATAGATAGTTCTAACTGTATAGGAACAGTAATCAATTTTAGCTCGGATGGTTTGTAGAGGCACTCTACCTTCCCTGATCCATTCAACACGTGCAATTTCTTTTCCGTCGATACGCCCCGAAATTTGTATTTGAATGCCTTTTGTACCTGCTTGTTCAGTTAATTCAATCGCTTTTTTCATTGCTTTGCGAAATGAAACTCTATTTTTTAATTGTCCTGCTATAAATTCTGCAAGAATAGTAGGGTGTCCATAAGGATTTGAAATTCGTGAAATAGCTATGTTTAGTTTCCGGTTCACAGCATTAAGTTCTTTTTGGGCATTCATCTGTAATTCTTCGATTTTTCGAGGTTCTATTAATAACTTTGGGAATCCCATATAGATTATGACTTGAATCAAGTCGGTTCTTTTTTGAATCTCTATACATGCAATTCCC